AGACGTATGGAATTGGCTAAGCATTTTATTCGAACAAATATAGAACCAAAATGGATGGTTTTGTGTCTATTACCTGTTCTTCCTCCTGAGTTGAGACCAATTTATCATATAGATGAGGATAAACTGGTGACCTCGGATATTAATGAAATCTATAGAAGAATTATCTATCGGAATAATACTCTTACAGATCTATTAACAACAAGTATAGCTACGCCAGAAGAATTAATAATATCTCAGGAAAAATTGCTACAAGAAGCAGTGGATGCACTTCTTGATAATGGAATCTGCGGACAACCAATGAGGGATGATCATAATAGAGTTTACAAGTCGCTTTCAGATGTAATTGAAGGCAAAGAAGGAAGAGTTCGCGAGACTCTGCTTGGTAAACGCGTCGATTATTCAGGGCGGTCAGTGATTGTCGTGGGCCCTTCACTTTCATTACATCGATGTGGATTGCCTCGCGAAATAGCAATAGAACTTTTCCAGGCATTTGTAATTCGTGACCTAATTAGAAAACATCTTGCTTCGAACATCGGAGTTGCTAAGAGTCAAATTCGTAAAAAAAAACCGATTGTATGGGAAATACTTCAAGAAATTCTGGATGACCATCCTGTATTGCTGAATAGAGCGCCTACTCTGCATAGATTAGGCATACAGGCATTCCTCCCCATTTTAGTAGAAGGGCGCGCTATTTGTTTACACCCATTAGTTTGTAAGGGCTTCAATGCAGACTTTGACGGGGATCAAATGGCTGTTCATGTGCCTTTATCTTTGGAGGCTCAAGCGGAGGCACGTTTACTTATGTTTTCTCATATGAATCTTTTGTCTCCAACTATTGGAGATCCCATTTCTGCACCAACTCAAGATATGCTTAGTGGACTCTATGTCTTAACGAGTGGAAATCGTCGGGGTATTTGTGTAAATAGGTATAATCCGTGTAATGGTAGAAACGATCAAAATGAAGATAATAACTATAAGTATACAAAAAAAAAAGAACCGTTTTTTTGTAACGCCTATGATGCAATTGGGGCTTTTCGTCAAAAACGAATCAACTTAGGTAGTCCTTTGTGGCTGCGGTGGCGACTAGATCAACGCGTTATTGCTGCAAGAGAAGCTCCCATTGAAATTCACTATGAATCTTTGGGGACCTATTATGAGATTTATGGACACTATCTAATAGTAAGAAGTATAAAAAAAGAAATTCTTTATATATATATTCGAACCACTCTTGGGCATATTTCTCTTTATCGAGAAATAGAAGAAGCCATACAGGGGTTTTGGCAGGGCTGTTGTAATTCTGTGCTACCAGCGGGAATTCGAGTCTCGCCGGGTTAACTAGGACTATAAAATTGCGGAATTTCTACGTGAATCAAGATCTAGAAAAGGAAGTTGTCCAATCACTGACTCAAACCCATTGTCAAATTCTACTCATCGCAATATGGAGGTACTGATGGCAGAACGGCCCACTCAGGTCTTTCACAATAACGTGATAGACGGAACTGCCATGAAACGACTTATTAGTCGATTTATTGATCACTATGGAATAGGATATACATCACATATCCTGGATCAAGTAAAGACTCTGGGTTTCCGACAAGCTACCGCCGCATCCATTTCATTAGGAATTGATGATCTTTTAACAATACCTTCTAAAAGATGGCTAGTTCAAGACGCTGAACAACAAAGTTTTATTTTGGAAAAACACCATCATTATGGAAATGTACACGCCGTAGAAAAATTACGTCAATCGATCGAGATCTGGTATGCCACAAGTGAATATTTGCGACAAGAAATGAATCCTAATTTTCGGATGACCGATCCTTTTAATCCAGTCCATATAATGTCTTTTTCGGGAGCCAGAGGAAATGCATCTCAGGTACATCAATTAGTAGGTATGAGAGGATTAATGTCGGATCCCCAAGGTCAAATGATTGATTTACCCATTCAAAGCAATTTACGCGAAGGACTCTCTTTAACAGAATATATTATTTCTTGCTATGGAGCCCGTAAAGGAGTTGTGGATACCGCTATCCGAACATCAGATGCAGGATACCTCACGCGCAGACTTGTTGAAGTAGTTCAACACATTGTTGTACGTCGAACAGATTGTGGCACCGTCCGAGGTATTTCTGTAAGTCCTCGAAATGGAATGATGACCGACAGGATTTTTATCCAAACATTAATTGGGCGTGTATTAGCGGATCATATATATATAGGTTCGCGATGCATTGCTACTAGAAATCAAGATATTGGCGTTGGACTTGTTAATAGATTCATAACTTTTAGAGCACAACCAATCTCTATTCGAACCCCCTTTACTTGTAGGAGTACATCTTGGATTTGTCAACTATGCTATGGCCGAAGCCCGGCTCACGACGACCTGGTCGAATTGGGAGAAGCTGTAGGTATTATTGCAGGTCAATCTATTGGAGAACCAGGTACTCAATTAACATTAAGAACTTTTCATACCGGCGGAGTATTCACAGGGGGTACTGCAGAACATGTCCGAGCCCCTTCTAATGGAAAAATAAAATTCAATGAGGATTTGGTTCATCCGACACGTACGCGTCATGGACATCCTGCTTTTCTATGTTCTAGAGACTTGTATGTAACTATTGAAAGTGAAGATATTATACACAATGTGTGTATTCCGCCTAAAAGTTTTCTTTTAGTTCAAAACGATCAATATGTAGAATCAGAACAAGTCATTGCTGAGATTCGCGCGAGAACATCCACTTTGAATTTGAAAGAGAAGGTTCGAAAACATATTTATTCTGACTCAGAAGGCGAAATGCACTGGAATACCGATGTGTACCATGCACCTGAATTTACATATGGTAATATTCATCTCTTACCAAAAACAAGTCATTTATGGATATTATTAGGGGAGCCCTGGAGATCCAGTCCAGGCCCCTGTTCGATCCACAAGGATCAAGATCAAATGAACGCTTATTCTCTTTCTGTTAAGCGAAGATATATTTCTAACCCCTCAGTAACTAATAATCAAGTGAGACACAAATTTTTTAGTTCGTATTTTTCTGGTAAAAATCAAAAAGGAGATAAGATTCCTGATTATTCAGAACTTAATCGAATGACAGGTACCAGTCGTTGTAATCTCAGAAATCCGGCCGTTCTCGAGGGGAATTCGGATTTATTGGCAAAGAGGCGAAGAAATAGAGTCATCATCCCACTCGAATCGATTCAAGAGGACGAGAACCAATTAATACCTTCTTCAGGTATCTCAATTGAAATCCCGCGAAATGGCATTCTCCGTAGAAATAGTATTCTTGCTTATTTCGACGATCCTCGATATATAAGAAAGAGCTCGGGACTTACTAAATATGAGACTAGAGAACTGAATTCAATCGTTAATGAAGAGGAGTTGATTGAGTATCGAGGAGTCAAGGTATTTTGGCCAAAATACCAAAAGGAAGTAAATCCGTTTTTTTTTATTCCCGTGGAAGTCCACATTTTGGCCGAATCTTGTTCCATAATGGTACGGCACAATAGTATTATTGGGATAGATACACAAATCACTTTAAATAGAAGAAGTCGGGTAGGTGGATTGGTCCGAGTGAAGAAAAAAGCAGAAAAAATTAAACTAATAATCTTTTCTGGAGATATCCATTTTCCTGGAAAGACAAACAAGGCATTCCGATTGATACCACCAGGAGGGGGAAAACAAAATTCCAAAGAATACAAAAAATTGAAAAATTGGCTCTATATCCAACGAATGAAACTTTCCAGGTATGAAAAAAAATATTTTGTTTTGGTTCAACCTGTAGTCCCATATAAAAAAACGGATGGTATAAATTTAGGAAGACTTTTCCCACCGGATCTCTTGCAAGAAAGTGATAATCTACAACTTCGAGTTGTGAACTATATCCTTTATTACGACCCTATTCTTGAAATTTGGGACACAAGTATTCAATTAGTTCGGACTTGTTTAGTGTTGAATTGGGACCAAGACAAAAAGATCGAAAAGGCCTGTGCTTCTTTTGTTGAAATAAGGACAAATGGTTTAATTAGAGATTTTCTACGAATCGACTTAGCGAAGTCACCTATTTTGTATACCGGAAAAAGAAATGATCTGTCGGGTTCAGGATTAATCTCTGAGAATGGACCAGATCGCGCTAATGTCAATCCGTTTTCTTCCATTTATTCCTATTCCAAGGCAAGGATTCAAGAATCCCTTAATCCAAATCAAGGAACTATTCATACGTTATTGAATCGAAATAAGGAATCTCAATCTTTGATAATTTTGTCATCATCCAATTGTTCTCGAACAGGCCCATTCAACGATGTAAAATCTCCCAATGTGATAAAAGAATCAATTAAAGAGGACCCCCCAATTCCAATTAGGAATCCGTTGGGCCCCTTAGGAACAGGCTTTCCAATTTATAATTTTGATTTATTTTCCGATTTAATAACCCATAACAAAATGTTGGTAACTAACTATTTGCAACTTGACAATTTAAAACAGATTTTTCAAATACTTAAATATTATTTACTGGATGAAAAAGGTAAAATTTATAATCCCTATTCGTGCAGTAACATCATTTTGAATCCATTCAATTTGAATTGGTATTTTCTGCATTACAATTGTTGTGAAGAGGCATCTACAATCGTTAGTCTTGGGCAGTTTCTTTGTGAAAATGTATGTATAGCCAAAAAAGGACCGCATTTAAAATCGGGCCAAGTTCTAATTCTTCAAGTTGACTCTGTGGTAATACGATCAGCTAAGCCTTATTTGGCTACTCCAGGAGCAACTGTTCATGGACATTACGGGGAAATCCTTTGCGAAGGAGATACATTAGTTACATTTATATATGAAAAATCAAGATCTGGTGATATAACGCAAGGTCTTCCAAAAGTGGAACAGGTGTTAGAAGTGCGTTCGATTGATTCAATATCGATGAATCTCGAAAAGAGGATTGAGACTTGGAACAAATGTATAACAAGAATTCTTGGAATTCCTTGGGCATTCCTGATTGGTGCTG